TAAGTAGGAACACATTCCAACTAATTCCCAAAAAAAATAAACTTGGATCAAATTAGAACTAGTAACTAATCCTAACATTGAAGTATTAAAAAAACCCATATAAGCAAAAAACCTCAGATATCCTTGATCATGAGACATATAATTGTCACTATAAATCAGAACCAAAATTCCAACAGTTGTAATTAATATTGACATAATAGAAGTAAGTGGATCAATAAAGTAACCGAACTCAAAAGAAAATTCATTATTTATGGTCCAAGACCATACATTTTGATGAATAGAACTTATAAAAATTTCTTGAATAAATAGATAGAGTGAAAATATCATAACTATACTTAACAAAAAAATACTCAGAAAAGTCCACATACGCCGAAGGTTTTTTGTTGCTGTCGGAAAAAGTAGAAGTCCAACTCCTAGTAAAATAGGTACTGGAAGTGGAATGAAAGGGATGATCCATGAATATTGATATGTATGTTCCATAAAATAAAAAACCCTTTTTATTTTATTCTTAAATTTTTTATTTCTTATTCACTGGTTTGTATATATATATATTTTTTTTTCAAAGGGGACAATAAAAAAGCACGCGATTTCAAACCGAAATATAAAATTTTTTTTATTAGTATAATCCTTCATAAATCTTTGAAAAGAAATATATATTCAAAAAAAAATTAGAAGTGATTAAATAAAATTACTAAGTTATTGCAAAAAAAAAATTATTTGTCTTTTTTTATTACTACTAACTACTAAAAAATTTGTGATTTTATACAGATAAAGAAAAAGTTAATTATAATTCCGTATTACAATAATATATATACATATATTAAGAATAGACCAAAAATTTACATGACAAAAAAAAGTAATTAATATTAATTAAATTATATAATAAAAAACTTTACATAAAAAATTTTTTCAGTTTGATTTTTAATAATTATTAATGAATTAATTTTAATTATGGAATTTAGTGACTGTCTTCCAGTACACTAAGTGATCTTTTTTTGCAAGAAAGATTATTATAATCGATATTATTTTTACATATGAAGTGAATAAATTTCATAATTTTATTGATAATATAATCTAAATCTATTTTAGTAGAGATTAATTAAATGAGCACTCTCGTACGGATTTCAAACGTTAAAAAAAAAAAAAAAAAAAAAAAACCGTTGGGTTTTAAACTTTTGAATGTCTTTTTTGTTTTGAAAATAATATATAATAAAATTTTAAAGAAAAAAACTCAATATGGAATACTAAATAATATCATAATAAATGTCTTTGACATCCAATTATACCACTGAAAAAATTTTTTTTTTTTTTCATTTTTGAATGGCAGTTCCAAAAAAACGTACTTCTATCTCGAAAAAGCGTATTCGTAAAAACTTTTGGAAAAGGAAGGGATATTGGGCATCGTTGAAAGCTTTTTCATTAGGTAAATCACTTTCTACAGGTAATTCAAAAAGTTTTTTTGTACAACAAAATAAATAAAAAACACTATAATAATTAGAATTATCCTAAAAAAAAAAATTTTTTTTTAGAATACATAAAAAAATATAGGAACCAAAAGAGGAAAAAAATACAATATACAATATATAGATAAAAACAATATATAGATAAAAAGAAAGGTTAACTTTTCTTTTTTTTTTTTTTTTACGCATCACTAACTTGATGAACTTGATGCAATAATAAAAAAAGATCTTGTATTTACTCTTCATGAGTAAATACAAGATCTTTAAGCGAAATCAATAGGTTATTAAAATTAATTAATTCTAAGTGAAAAAAGTTTTAACTTTATACCTTTAGGAATTATTATTTATCTGAATTGTTATATTCTTTATTTGTAATCAAATTGATAAAAGCATCTATCCACAATAAGTGGATATTAGATAATAATAAATAATAATATATTATATTATTTTTAAGTGATTAAAAACTCTTATGTTTGTACTATTTGTACAATATAAAAAGTTGTACAATATAAAAAGATGTAGTAAAACAGATTTTTTGATAATTATTTTTTTCTCTTGAGCAATTAGGCAAATCTGATTTTATTTAAAATTTCTAAGGATTTTGTCGAAGTTTTAATTTTTATAAAAAGCATTTTTATTGTATTCTATAAAAAAAAAAAAAAAAATAAAGTACAAAAAGTTAATTTAAAAAATTTAAACTAACTCAGGTAAAAAAAAGATCTTAATTGAATTAAAACCCCAAATACCTATTTAAAGAAGTTTTTATTCATGAAATCAATTGTAAATTACATTGAATTGGCCTCTTTTTTTTTTTTTATCTCGACGATTAAATAAAAACTTGTTAGTATTGTTTTGAACAAGTTGCCGCTATGGTGAAATTGGTAGACACGCTGCTCTTAGGAAGCAGTGCTATAGCATCTCGGTTCGAGTCCGAGTAGCGGCATAAGATCTTATAAATAAATAAAAGAGATATTATAAGTTTTATAATCAAACTAATACCCGACTTTTTTTCGAAAATCGGGTAAAACCTAGTATTAATTTATTAATTTTTAACAAATTTTTTATGATTTTTTCAATTTTAGAGCATATATTAACTCATATATCTTTTTCGGTCGTTTCTATTGTACTGACAATTTATTTTCTAACTTTATTAGTTAATTTAGATGAAATCATAGGATTTTTTGATTCATCAGATAAAGGAATCGTAATTACGTTTTTTGGTATAACAGGATTATTATTCACTCGTTGGATTTATTCAGGACATTTTCCATTAAGTAATTTATATGAATCATTAATTTTTCTTTCTTGGGCTTTTTCAATTATTCATATTGTTTCCTATTTTAATAAAAAAAAAAAAAATCACCTAAATGCAATAACTGCGCCAAGTGCTATTTTTATTCAGGGTTTTGCTACTTCAAGTCTTTTAAACAAAATGCCTCAGTCCGCAATATTAGTACCAGCTCTCCAGTCCCAGTGGTTAATGATGCACGTAAGTATGATGATATTAGGCTACGGCGCTCTGTTATGCGGATCATTATTATCAATAGCTCTTCTAGTCATTACATTTCGCAAAGTTGGCCCTACTTTTTGGAAAAAAAATATAAAAGAAAATAATTTATTAAATGAATTTTTTTCTTTTGATGTACTTTACAAGATAAATGAAAGAAATTCTATTTTACTACAACAAAACATTAATTTTAGTTTTTCTCTAAATTATTATAGGTATCAATTGATTGAACAATTAGATTTTTGGAGTTTTCGTATTATTAGTCTTGGTTTTTTTTTTTTAACCGTCGGCATTCTTTCAGGAGCTGTATGGGCTAATGAGACGTGGGGTTCATATTGGAATTGGGATCCAAAAGAAACTTGGGCGTTTATTACTTGGACCATATTCGCAATTTATTTACATATTAAAACAAATAGGAATGTTAAGGGTATAAATTCTGCAATTGTGGCTTCTATAGGCTTTCTTTTAATTTGGATATGCTATTTTGGCGTCAATCTTTTAGGAATAGGTTTACATAGTTATGGTTCATTTACATCGAATTAAATAAAACATTAACCAAAAAAGAAAGGAATCCAAATCCAAATAAAAAAGAATAGCATCTATATATAACTTCATATAAGTTATAAAATCTAATTTAGTTTTAGTAGTAAATAATCAAGAACCTTTTGAATCATTGTACTACTTGATTCAAAAGGTTCTCACAATACAAATAACAAGGACTTCTGATTACAATTCAATTTAATGCTTTTTTTTATTTCCTGAAACCTATCCATAAAAAAAATTAGATAAAATGGATTCGACCTTGTCACTTGCTAATGAGAGCACAAAATCAGGATAAATCCCAATACCTATTATGGGTAGAAGAATAGAGATTGAAAGAAATAACTCTCGGGGTCCAGAATCAAAAAAAGAAAAGTTTTTGACATAAATTAACTTGTATCCATAGAACATTTGGCGTGACATAGATAATAAATATATAGGAGTTAATATCATTCCAATTGCCATTACAAAAATAATTAAAATTTTTGAAATTAATAAATATTTTTGGCTGGTAATTATTCCAAAAAAAACGATTAATTCTGCAACAAAACCACTCATGCCCGGTAATGCAAGGGAAGCCATCGATAAGATAGTAAACATTGTAAATATCTTTGGAATGGAGATAGCCATTCCACCCATTTCATCAAGATAAACAAGCCGAATTCTATCATAACTAGTTCCTGCCAAGAAAAAAAGTGCAGCGCCAATAAATCCATGAGATATTATTTGTAAAATAGCTCCATTAAGTCCAGGGTCCGTTATAGAACAAATACCTATAATTATAAAACCCATATGAGATACAGAAGAATAGGCTATTCTCTTTTTTAAATTACGTTGACCAGGAGATGTTGAAGCTGCATAAATTATTTGGATTGTACCGACTAACATCAACCAAGGAGAAAACATAGAATGAGCGTGGGGTAATAATTCCATATTGATTCGAACCAACCCATATGCTCCCATTTTTAATAAGATTCCGGCGAGAAGCATACAGGTACTGTAATGTGCCTCGCCGTGGGTGTCAGGTAACCAAGTGTGTAAAGGTATAATCGGTGATTTGACGGCAAAAGCAATAAGAAATCCAATATAAAATAGTATTTCGAGCGTGACAGGATAGGATTGATTAGCTAATAGTTCTAAATTTAATGTTGGTTCGTTCGAACCATATAAACTTATACCTAAAACTCCTATTAATAAAAAAATAGAACTTCCTGCAGTGTATAAAATAAATTTTGTAGCTGAATACAGACGTTTCTTTCCACCCCACATGGATAAAAGTAGATAAACGGGAATTAATTCTAATTCCCACATGATGAAAAAAAGTAAAAGATCCCGAGAAGAAAATGAACCTATTTGACCGCTGTACATTGCTAACATCAGAAAATGGAATAATCGGGAATCCCGAGTAATAGGAAAAGCCGCTAAAGTAGCTAAAGTAGTAATAAATCCCGTCAGTAAAATTGTTCCTATAGAAAGTCCATCTATTCCCATTCTCCAGTAAAAATCAAAAAAATTTATCCATTTATAATCTTCGGACAGTTGAATTAATGGATCGTCCATTTTATAATTATAACAAAAAGCGTAGGTCGTTAGAAGAAGTTCTAAGATACAAACGCATATAGTATACCATTTATTTACTTTATTTCCCCTATGCGGAAGAAATAACATTAACGAACCAGCAGATATTGGAAAAACAACAATTATTGTTAACCAAGGAAAATCATTCGTGGTAAAGACAAGATACACCAGGTCCAAAGAACGCGTACTCAAAAAAAATATAAAAATAAAAAAATATAATTTAACTTTTTTGAGTACGAGTACTTGTCAATAAAAAAAAAATAAAATTTATTCCAAATTTATTCAAATGAGGTTTTCGGTAACGTATCAATAAGCTAGACCCATGCTTCGAGTTGTTTCATGCCATAAATAAACTCGAACGCTCAAAAAATCCGTCGGGCAGGCAGATTCACATCTCTTACAACCAACACAGTCCTCGGTTCTTGGAGCGGAAGCTATTTGCTTAGCTTTACATCCATCCCAAGGTATCATTTCTAATACGTCTGTAGGGCATGCTCGGACACATTGAGTACATCCTATACAGGTATCATAAATTTTTACTGAATGTGACATAGGATCTATAGTTTTTTGAATGTCATAAATTTTCAATCTAGTAAACTTCTAACTGAATGATATATTAAAATACTAGATGAAGCAATGATTTCCTTTAATAGAATTTTTGTAATGAATTCTGGCTCAATTGATTAAAAAATGGGGCTAAAATACTTTGATTTCTTATATTTTCACAAATATAATCTAGTAAGTCATAACCTATCATATATATATATGAAAATGAAAATCTATAATTTTTTATTTATGCTACTTATTTAATAAGGTCGATTGGTTGATGCGAGTTGATTTTCTGTTACGATAAATTGACGAAACTATAGCTAATCCAATAGCTGCTTCAGCGGCTGCAATTGCTATAACAAAAATGCAGAAAATATCCCCTTTTAGTTGGGAATTATCAAAAAAATCAGAAAATGTTACGAAATTAATATTAACTGCATTGAGTATAAGTTCAAGACACATAAGAGCCCTAACCATATTTCGACTCGTGATCAATCCATAAAGACCAATCAAAAATAAATAGGCACTCAAAACAAGTACATGTTCGAGTATCATTCAGCAACTCCTTATCAATTTTGATTCATTTCAATATGAACAATAATTCACCGGATTCAATCAACTAGAATATAACAAAAAAGTACGAATAAAAACTATATTATATTAGGTAAAAAAAAGATATTAGGTAAAAAAAAGGTAAAAAAAATATTTCAAATATATATCAAATTAAAAAATATAATATTTAAAAAATTAAATAGTATTCAATCAAAATTAATTGAATGAACGAAAAAAATATCATAACATACACAAAGTTTTCTTTAGTCTTTACTAAATGAACGTTTTTTATTGACGAGCCACCGAAATTGCACCTATCAAAGCAGCTAAAAGAATTATTGAAATGAGTTCAAATGGAAGAAAAAAATCTGTTGATAAATGAATTCCTATTTGTTGACTATTACTTATTAAATCTTGCTCTAGAATCTGGTTTAATCTTGTAGTCCAAATAACCCCGTACCATGACGTATCGAGAATAGTAGAAATTAATGAAAAAAGAATAGTTGTACAAACCAACGAAGTAATCCCATTCCCAACGGTCCACAGATTGAAATCTGTGGAATATTCTGAATCATTCATGAACATCACAGCAAATATGATTAAAACATTTATGGCCCCCACGTAAATAAGGAGTTGTGCGGCAGCTACAAAATGGGAATTTGATAGAATATACAATAAAGATATACAAACAAGAACAAATCCTAAGGAAAAGGCTGAAAATATTGGGTTGGGAAGTAATACCACTCCCAGACCCCCTACTATAATACCGGATCCCAGAAAAACTAAAAGAAAATCATGTATTGGTCCAGGCAAATCCATTATATAAAAAAAAAAAAAAGAAAAAAAAAAAGAAACCCTTTTCATGACCTTATTAATTTAACCGGGGAATTGGTTTTTAATATGTTTCTAATAGAGTGAAATTAGAATCTAATGGATATCAATTTATTTAGATACAATTATTAGACAGTTTCGCTTTTTTATGCTAAAGTGTTCAACCTATCTGTTTCAAGAAAGTAATTACGAATTTATTATATTAAAATAATATTAAAAAAATGAGTAAAAGAATGAGCCTTAAATACTTAATATTATTATATAAATATAATAATATTTTTTAATTAAATTTTTTATATAATTCCAAATTTTTGAATTCTTTTTTTTTTATAAACTTAATGGGTTTACCCATTTTTTGTTTGAGGTGAATTAAAAATTGTTCGAATAGTGTAATCGTCAATTACTGACATTGGTAAACGACCCAAAGCTATTTGATTATAATTCAATTCGTGACGATCATAAGTTGAAAATTCATATTCTTCAGTCATTGACAAACAATTTGTTGGACAATATTCAACACAATTACCGCAAAATATACAAATTCCAAAATCAATACTGTAATTAAGCAATCGTTTTTTTCTAATATTCGTTTCCAATTTCCAATCAACAACAGGTAGATCTATAGGACATACTCGAACACATACTTCACAAGCAATGCATTTATCAAATTCAAAATGGATTCGCCCTCGGAAACGTTCCGAGGTTATTAATTTTTCATAGGGATATTGAATAGTTACAGGTAAACGATTTGTGTGGGATAAGGTAATCATGAAACCTTGACCAATATACCTTGCAGCTCGTAGGGTTTGTTGACCATAATTAATGAACCCGGTTATCATAGGAAGCATATTGTAATTATCTATGAATAATTTTATCTTTGTTTCTTTCTCTTATTTAAAACAAGTTATGTTGGATTCATTTTCAATTTTCAATTTATAGTGAAAAGAGTTGGAAAGAAGTTGTTAATAATAGATTACCAAGGGAAATAGGTAAAAGAAATTTCCATCCAAGATTTAGTAGTTGATCCATTCTTAGCCTAGGTAAAGTCCATCTTGTTGCGATAGAAATGAACAAGAACAAATAAGTTTTAGCTAATGTAATAAAGATACCAATTGTTGTTCCAAAAATTTGATCCATTTCAAAAAGCTCCAGAATAGATATATACGGAATATAAATATTCCAACCGCCTAAGTATAGAACTGTCACAAAAAATGAGGAAATTAATAGATTTAGATAAGAAGCAACGTAAAATAAACCAAATTTTATACCTGAATATTCAGTTTGATAACCTGCTATTAATTCTTCTTCCGCTTCTGGTAAATCAAACGGTAATCTCTCGCATTCTGCTAGGGAAGAAATTAGAAAAATAATAAAACCTATAGGTTGACGCCACAAATTCCATCCCCAAAAACCATATTTTGATTGTGCCTCAACTATATCAACTGTACTTAAACTGTTAGATAATCCTAGTCGGTGATAACATTACTATTCTCACCGCTATTACAAAACCGTACATGAGGTCTTCGCCTCATACGGCTCCTCGGGGGCCATAAATAAATCTAAGGACCAGATTATTTAGATGGATATGATGTGTTCTAAAAAAGGTTAAATATAAATATATCTGGGGTCCCAATTATACCAATGGAATTCTGTCTGCTCAAATTCTAAGAATAAAAAAAGCGCTTCGGAATTCATCTCATCCTTTACAAATTTTAATTTCTATTTGTTGAGTAATAACTTAATCCTTTAATAAAATACTCCTTGTAAAAAAAAAAAAAAAAAAGTATTTCAGCCCATCGTGGTTTTCAATTACGAAAAAGAATTAGACATCCTATTAGTTTATTATTCATGACAGAAATTCTATTTTATTTTCGAAATAAATGAAAAAAATATCCTTGTTTCGTTTCTATTCTTCTTTCTTTTTTATAAAAAAGTTGGTGGACTTAAAAAATAAAAGATTATTTCGTTTCTGATAGTCATTACATTTATCGGTGGATAGGAACATACTCTGAATCGGAATCTTGGGGAGTACTGTCTGATCATTTCTACTAATTTAAAGCCCCAATTAATCTTCTTTTTTTTTTTTTATCTTATGTTATGCATAAATATCCTTTTCAATTTGTTTAATCTCTATTACAAATTCTTTGTGTACTTTGGTTTTTCTAACCATCCACTCACTTTTACCTAATTGCTGCTCACTTTGTAATACATGTATGTTAATCTATATAACTGATAGTGAAAACGCTATACGGTTAATATTTTGAACCCGCTTCAAGCCAGGATGACTAAATCCAACCAACCTTGGGGTAAAGTGATTATTACGATTATGTTTATTTCCCTTTAACCTTTGTACATAGGAAATGAGACTCAATTTTTATTTTTACTGCTAATTTCTGAGCAGTTTTTTTCACTCATATATAACTATCAAATTCCTTTTATTAAAATAAACCCAAAAATAAATATATATATTCCGTTTTTAACCTATTCGTCTATAAGAAACGGAATAGTAAAAATGTTTATGTTTCAACGAATCGCACGTAGAGATATTGATAAAACACATAGAGTTAATGGTATTTCATAACTAATCGATTGGGCAGCAGCTCGCAGACCACCTAAAAAAGAATATTTATTATTTGATCCATATCCTGACATAAGAAGTCCAATAGGAGCAATACTTGAGATGGCAATCCATAAAAAAATACCGATTTTGAGATCCGCTAAAACAAGGTGATTGCTAAAGGGAATTACTGAATAACTTAGTAAAATGGAGATAACTGCTATCGATGGTCCAATACTAAATAAAGGAGTATTTCCTCTAGATGGCCGAAGATCTTCTTTGAAAAGCAGTTTTGTCCCGTCGGCTAGGGCTTGAATAATTCCCAACGGGCCAGCGTATTCAGGTCCAATACGTTGTTGTATCCCTGCAGATATTTCTCTTTCTAACCACACAATTACTAGTACACCTGTTATGATTCCCAATATAAGAGAAAATATAGGGACAAACATCCATATGAGTCCGTAGACCTCTTTTAAATATTCCAACCTAAAAAAAGAATTTATAGTTTGTATTTCTGTTACATAAATTATCATTTTAACGATCAACTTCTCCCATAATTATATCTATGCTACCGAGTATCGTCATAATATCAGCCAATTTCATTCTTTTAACTAGTTCAGGAAGAATTTGCAAATTAATAAAACCCGGTGGTCTTATTTTCCATCTCCAAGGAAAACCACTTTGATCTCCTATGAGAAAAATGCCCAACTCCCCTTTTGGGGCTTCAACTCTTACATAAAGTTCTTGTTTCGATAATTCAAAAGTAGGAGAAGGTTTTTTACTAATGAATCGATATTCAAAATCATTCCATTCTGGATTCCTTTTTTTATCAAAGCCTCTGCTTTCTAAATTCTCATAGGGACCTCCCGGAAGTCCTTCCAGAGCCTGTTGAATAATTTTTATGGATTCTATCATTTCGCTAAGTCGTACTAAATAACGAGCTAATGAATCCCCTTGTTTTTGCCATTGAATTTCCCATTCAAATTCATCGTAAGACTCATAACGATCAACTTTACGAAGATCCCATGGTATTCCGGATGCGCGTAGCATTGGTCCGGATAAACCCCAATTTATTGCTTCTTCCCCACCAATACTCCCAACTCCTTCAACCCGTTCTAAAAAAATAGGATTTCGTGTAATCAGTTTTTGATATTCAACAACCTCGGTTAAAAAATAATCACAAAAATCCAAGCATTTATCTATCCAACCATAAGGTAAATCAGCCGCTATTCCTCCAATACGAATAAAATTATGCATCATTCTCATACCGGTGGCAGCTTCGAATAGATCATATATAAATTCTCGTTCTCTGAAAATATAGAAAAAAGGAGTCTGTGCACCAATATCTGCCATAAAAGGGCCGAGCCATAACAGATGAGAAGCTATACGACTCAATTCCAACATAATTACTCTGATATAGCTGGCTCTTTTAGGAACTTGAATATTTCCCAATTGTTCTGGTCCATTTACTGTTATTGCTTCTGTAAACATAGTAGCTAAATAATCCCATCGCGTTACATAAGGTAAATATTGTATAATTGCTCGGTTTTCTGCAATTTTTTCCATTCCCCTGTGTAAATAACCCAATATGGGTTCACAGTCAACAACATCCTCACCATCTAGAGTCACAATTAAGCGAAGAACACCATGCATGGATGGGTGGTGAGGTCCCATATTGACTATCATAAGATCTTTTCCTGTAACTGGTCTCTTCATAAGTTTTTCCTTGATTCGTTCTAGCATGAATTATATTGCTGAAAAAGAAGTTTATCAAAAAATTAAAAATCTAAAAAATTAATTAATTCACAATTTTGTAATTTAACGAGTTTTTAATTCCCGAATATTCAACTGATTTATTAATTCTTTATAACGTACTCTATTTTTTTTTGACAAATAAGCCAGCAGTCGTTGACGTTTTCCCAGAATTTTTCGTAGACCCCTCTGAGATAAATAATCTTTTCTGTGCAATTCCAAATGTGAAGTAAGTCTTCGTATCTTATTAGTGAAACTAAATACTTGAAATTCAACGGATCCCCTGCTTTCTTCTTTTTTTTCTTGAAATGAAATGAATGCATTTTTTATCATAAAAAGAAATCCTTCCCTTTTTTATATGAATTGAAAGATATGAGTTTTGCTGATCAGTAATAATAGTGGTATTTTTTTTGTACAAGGATCTTAATTTAATTAGCAACTTCTTATTCTTAATTTTATAAAAAAGTCTAAATTTAGATCTAAAAAGGAGGATTCTTTTAATTTATTTATGGATCTGTTCTGATTGGTATCTACGTCATTGATTAAATAAATTAATCTCATGTATAAAGATTTAATTGAAAACAATCCCTCATATTTGTGCATACAGTTGTTTTCATATACCGTAACTTATATTATATATAGTAAAAAAGATCTATCATTAATGAATTTGAAATCGTGTATACATATGTATTCTTATCATACTGAAACGATTTCCGTCAGTAGTATTAAACCAATAGCGATTCATACAAGCTAAATCTTCTAATCTAAAGTTGGGCCAAAGAAAGGATTTTAATTTAATTAGGTTTTTTTTATCCTTATCAAGATCTTTCTTTTTATGCAAAACTGTGGTCCAGTTTTGAATATTCTTATCAAATCTTGAATTTATATCCCTCGTATTTTTTTTTTTTAAGTTGAAACAAATTATAATTCGAAATTCTCTACGTCGTTTAGGGGATAGAATATTTTCAGGAACAAAGAAATCATAATTATTTTTTTTTTTTTTTTGAACCAATGAAATACCTATGGTTCTATATATCATAAGTTGTCCATCGTTTTTTACAGACAAACGTACAGGTTCAATAAAAAAAATTCCTTTTTTCATTAATTTTGCAAAAGTTAAATTTTTCTCAATCATTAGAATGTCTAGACTCATCTCCCCTCTTTCAATAGAAGATATCGCTATATCGTTTGGATTTTTTAGTCTAACCAAGAGACAGTATACTTTTACATTATTGAGAATTTTTTGATTAAAAAAACAATTCCATCGCAATTGAAAACGCGAATACCTTGTGAGAAATAAATCGAGTTCCGCTTCTGTATTGCTTTTGTATTGTTTTTTATTTTTACGTTTTTTTATCCTCGATTCTGCATAAATTTCTTCCATATTTTTTTCTTGTTTTGATAGAGCTGGTTCGGGATTTCTTTTTTTTTCTTTATCTGATTCAAGCTCTCCTTGACCCGCCGATTCTTTTTCTTCTTTATTTAGATTATAAAATCGAAGGTTTTTTTTTTCATTTGATCGTATAAAACTTTTTTTATTTCCAGTGATCTTTTTATTAACATTTTTGTTTTCATTAAAATTGAAAAGAAGTAATTTAATTGGTATGACCCAAGGTTTCTTTTTATATGTACTAGAAAATAATAAAAATTCTGGAAAGAAAAAAAATTCAAAATTTGTTATACGACGATTTAGTATTTCTTCATTCATTCCCATCCAATCAAAAAAGTTTCTTTTTTTTTTTACAAGACCCGTCTTAGTTATTTTATCAACTCTTTGATAATTCTGAACTTTAGTCTTAATATATTTTTTTTTACTCTTGGTATCAATCCAGGGCTCAATATTTAAATTTTTTTTTAACCAAAAGTTTATAATTCTACAATCCAAATATTTTCTATGCCGGATTTCCCCCACACCCCGACTATTATATTTTTCTAGAAAATAAGAGATTAAACAATTATCTAGAGTAATACCTATAGACATGCAAAAAAAAAAATTTTCTGTAGAATAAATAGATTTGTAGCAAAAAAGATTATATATATAATCTTTTTTTAAATTATGTTTTGGATTTAATAACGAGTCGGCCTCAAAAAACTTTTGTTTTTTGTAATTATCAACTTTGTTTTTTTCATATGAATCCTTTTTGGTTAAACTTGGCTTTAGAACTAGAGAGTCTTGGTTTATTTTCTTTTTCCATTTTTGGGTCCCTAATCTAGCCCACGCAACCTGAGGTAAATTGTATTGATAATGACTTCGTAACCAGTTTTTCCATTGATTTACTTCGGAATTAAAAAATGTTTTATCTTTTAATTCATAATGAAAGATTCCTTGTTCTTGAAAAAAATCCTTTATTTGATTCTTAACAAAAAAGGATGTTATGCATATGTTATATTCAAGAACAGCCTTTAATTTCGAAAAGCTACTAACTTGGATTTTGGATAATTTGTAAAATACATATGCTTGTGATAAAGAGCATAGGTCATAACTAAAAACATTTTTTTTTGATATTAAATTTTTTATAGTCGAAATAAAATAAATGGTATTTTTTTTTTTTTTTTCTCCAATTTCTTCATTCTTGTAAATATATTTCTCAATAATTGTTTTCGTTGATTCAAAAAAAAGTTGTGTAGTAATTATTGGAATATTAATGATACCTATAAAAATATCTATAGACAGTTGTTCGATGCAAAATTTAAAAAAAAAAAAAGATTTACGAATTAATCGGGTATTTTGTCTTTTGAATGTCTGCCAAAATTTTTTTGATGACTTAATTATTTTATAACCATAACACGGTTTGTTACAACTATTAGTTAGGTTTTGTTTTTCTTTTGAAATTTCTTCTATTTGATTTCTGATTTTCTTTATTCTATCAATCAAAAAAATTTTTTTTTTTTCGCTGAGTGAAGAATTTATCCACTCCGTGGATTTATTTTGAACAGATAGTTCCTGATTCATCTGATTACTCATTATTGAATCTTTTTTAGTTTCATTTAATTCATATATTTCTCTCAGTCCAAATAATGTAATTAGATTTCGTTTTGAAAGGTCTTTTGTTTTTCCTTTTAAAAAAAGAAAGTTTTTTATAATCCAGTGTTTAATTTCTTTTGCGACTTTTAGGAAAATTGTTGCTCTTTCTTTGAAAATCCTTAAAACCAGAAAAGCCTTAGTTTTGAGTTTTTTTATTCTTTTTTTTAATTCTTTAGAAATAGGTTCAAAAAAAGAGGACTTTTTTTGGGCAGAACCAAACGGTACTTCGGTTTCCATCCCCCAAACTGTTAAAAAAAAAAAATCATTTTTTTCTACTTTGTCTTTTGTTTTTTTTAGTCGAGCCTTCTGAGATGATTGAAATTTAGATTTATGCCAAGGTTTAAGATAAAAAGGAAATAGTATTTTTATCTGAATACCATCCGTTAACCAGTTTCTTGGAAATTCTGTTTCGGACAGTTGAACCCCATTATAAGTGCATTTAACATGCATTTCACGTTTCCAATCCTTTAAATCCTCGGACCACTCGGGAAATTGAAATAATAACATACGGACGCTATTTTTAATTATTATCAATAAAGGTAATATAATATATTTTCTAAGAATAGATTGAGTTACTAAGAGAGAACCTCTTATTATTTGAGCAAATAGGAAGCTATCCCAAGTTTCCGCAATTTCTATCCGTTTTTTT